TTAGTAGCGGGGTCGGGGGAAAGAATAGGAAAGGTGATTTCACTATATTTCTGACCAGGAACAGGGCCTATGACAAGAATATTTTTTTGATTGGGGCGATAGCTCTGAAAAGACAGATTGCCCATCTTTTCTTTTATCTCGGGGGAAATACGATCGGGAGGGGCTAATTCAAAACCCTCTGGTAAAATAAGAACAGCTCCCACATTCAGGACTCCTTTTTTACCATTAGCAAGAACTTGTTTCACTTGCATATCATAAGGAATTCGAACAACTGCTTCAAATACAGTATCGGGAAGTACCGCTTGCGGAACCTCAATATCCACCGGTTTATTAGCTAAATGGCAATTGGCGCATACAATACGTCCAGTCGCTTCTCGTGGATTTTCATAACCCTGCTGTGCAAAAATGGGATATGCATTTGAAATGGATGTACGAGTGATGATATATATCATGAGCGATATGGAAATAGATCGAGTAATTTGTTCCTTTATCCAAGAAAAAGTATTTCTAGTTTGCATGGTCCAACCATTGATCCCGAAAATATATTTATACAATAAATTTGGGTAGGTCACTAATGGAGTTTCCTATCCACGATTCTGTTATTTACTGGAATAATTTGTTTTGACTCAATTAATATATATAGGAATATAGGATGAATCTCCGGGATGGGTAGAAATAGAAAGCGATTTTCAATGCTTTGCTTATGTACAACTGCAAAGTAAGAAACATTCTAATTGGATTAGGTAGATAATTTTTCAGTCATTCATTGAATGATAAATCACTACAAGTGACGGAGATACGCGATTTAAATAACGGAAAATCCAATATTTTAAAATTGTATCTAGAATGACTGGAAAAGTGGAAACAAGGCCAGATATAATTTGATCATTATGAACAAATCCAAAATCCTTGTAGACAAAGCCAATCATCAGTTCCCAACCATGGGGCGAATGAAATCCGATACATAAATCAGTTAATAAAAGAAGAGAAAAAGCTTTTATTGTGTCACTTAAGTTATATAGGAATTCTTGAGCCCAAGAATTAAGAATAACGAGTTCTTTATTACCCAAAATAGAATAACCACTTAGAATAATGAAACATATTATATTTGTCGAGAAGTGCAAAATCGTATGAATACGACCCTCGTTGTGTATCTTGATTAATTGGATTGTTTCTTTGTGAATTCCTATACGAAGGTTTTGTAGATGTGTCTCCGAGTATTCCTTGATCATTTCCTCTAAGAAGAGGAGTTCCTCTAATTCTATGAATTTTTCTAGAATACTCTTTTCTTCAAGATCATTCAAAAAAGTTTCGGATTGCCTAGTGTTCCACCAATTAGTAACCCATGATTCCAGACTTTTTTGAAAGGAGAGAGAAATCCACCAGGGCAAAAATACTATAGATGCAAGATATAAAAGAGGAGTGAATGCTTTCTTTTTTGCCATTTTTTCATCTGTGAATTGTTAATGAACCCGTCTCATTCGTCGACTCTATGTAATCTAATATTTCTCTCACGCATCAGTTCTATTACAAGTTATCAAACCTATGAATCTATTCACTCTTTTTTATTTGTGATTTCGTGGTTAGGCCTTGAATCTAGAAAAAAATACGGAAAAAGATGAAAAATTCGAATGAATATATATGAATAAATAATATAATAAAAATTGTTTCCCTATATCTCAATCAGTCAAATTCGAAGCATATATCTCTTTTCGATGAACGCCCGGAAAAACCACTTTAAATAATGAATATGAATAGTATTCAGATTTTGAGACAAAAGAACTCTTTTTCTATCATTCTCCTTTTCTATCATTCTCCTTTTCTATCATTATATAAAAAAAACCTCTAATATTTCGAAAAAATTTAACTGACTATGAGTAGTCATCGATAGAATAATTGAGGTAATTTTCTGAAAAATATTGTGAAAAATGAGTGACAAAAAACGACATAAATAAATTGGCTACATTATAAGAGATCCAAATTTTTCGTCATTAAGGAGCACAAAAAGTCTAAAAAGAAGCTTCAAAAAAATTACAAGATATGATCTATCTGAATCTAAAGTTTCAATTCCAACAACTAAAAAGGGGGAATTTCCTTATTTCGAAATGGTTGATTATGAGATTTTCTTTTTTTCTTATTTTTTTATTTAATATATAATTGAGTTGTGTATGTGTATATTTCGATACAGATAAAAGATCCCCCAAAAAGGTTTTTTTATACTTGTTCCATATACGTCTGCTTTGACTCGAATGAATGTTCTGAAGAAACCTCAATTAAGTTATGTTATAAAAAAAGAGGATTCTTGCTTTTTTGCCCTCCCGCGAGAAAGCATTAATTTCTCAGCTGATTTCTTAAAATACTTCAATAGGTACACGCAAGAAATAAGCCAATTCAGCAGCTTTTTGTTCCATTTCCCGTGGAGTAAAATTCTCATCAGTACGAGTCAATGGAATGGCTCCCTGGCCTCTGATATCCATATAAAGGACACGACGAGCATAAATACCCTCTTTAACTTCTATTCTGACGGACTGAATATCTTTTATAAGAAATCGGAGGAAGACCCGACGATTTTTTCCAGGGAATCCCCAACGAAAGATACACACTATTCCGTCTTTTCTATCAAATCGATCATAACCACTACCTACATTCCACGAAATTGTGCACCACAAATAGGAGCTAATAAAAAGACCCGCGATCCCATAGAAAGACATCACAATCCCTTGTGGAAAAAAAACGATTTGCTGAGACGGAAATAAAGATATCAAATTTCTACCAAGATAACTCGAGGTTCCAACCAACAAGAATCCTAATGAACCTAAAAAAAGGATAACAGCCCAGCAGAAATTACTTGTTTTTCGAGCCCCCGTTATAGGTTCTATCCATATATGTTCTGATCGACAACTCATACTTGATCCGGTTGCTTTTTTTGGAATTGAGAGAATACCCCAAATGAATTTGCCGTTTATTTCCGAAGTAACTCGCATCAACTAGCACTAGTTTGATGTGAACCTTTAGGAGTAATTCATTAAATTGGTTAGATCTAAACTAATAACACACCCTTCGTATGACTCACTAAAGATAGCCACATGTATATAGATAGACCAACTTTACAGTTCAGCTATTCGCCGATTCGGGTCTATTTGAAACTAGCTAATAGCATTTTGGGGAGATTTCGACGGAAGCCTCTTATACCATATTTAGCTAAATGGATATCTGTGTTATGATACAAGCGTCAGTTTTGAAAAAAAAAAAAAGATAATATTTTGCGCCCTCGGCTCTAAACAATCTTGTTTTTTTGAACATGAAGAAATAAAGAAGCCATTGCGATTGCCGGAAATACTAGGCCTACTAAAGGGACCAAAACAGAGGGAAAATTAAGAGTTGTCATAGAATGGGTACCTCGATTTACTATTTGTACCTGTTATTATTATTTAGATTTTATATTTATAATATTATTTATAATATAAAGATATCTTATCTTATTATATAATATATATAAAGATCTTACTTATATCTTATATATATTTAATTTATTTATTATTTATTATACTTATATCTTACTTATATATATAATAAATATAATAATATAGTATTTATATTATAATAATTTGATTTGATTATAATTTGATAATTCTAAATTGGAATTATTACTACTTAAAATTTTTATTAATATCTATATCTATTAAGAATTAATTATTAATTAAAAATAATATAAGTATCTACTATCTAAGTCTAAGTGAGTATATAATGTAGTTTTTCATCTTTCTACATGAAAAATTTGAGAGGATATGGATGAGATATTATTTTCTTCATTTTTTGCTCTTGTCTTCGAATTTCATTCACTAAGCAAAAAGTTTTTTTTAATGAATTAGATTCTATTTATATTGATTCAAGGGTTTGTTAGAATCCCATCCAGCAGGGATTCTTAGTCAAAATAGGATTATCGTACGCTATAGAAAGATAAAAAATTCTATACTATATTTTCTAGATTTTAATTTCATTATATATGACGAGAAGAAGATTTTTTTATTTGCCTAATTTCACGAAAAAAAGAATTTCATCTTTTATCTTGTTAATAGAGACTTCTTGATCGTTAATAGAGACTTCTTGATCAATAATCAGGAATATAGAAAAAGGGTCAGATTTCCGATTTTATGTGACTTTTGATTCGTTATACAATTAGATCGTATGTCAACAAAGAAAACCCATTCGTCTCAATTTCACTTGTATTCCGATAAACTAATTACTCGTTTGCTCAAAATAATGGACTTAATGTTCTAATTTTGATTCAAAGGAAAGAAAGTGTGGAGTTGAAATAACTCACTCAGAACGCCTTTTAAAGGATTACGTGGTACGATTAGATCGAATAAACCCTTCTGGAATAAATACTCAGACGCTTGTGAACCTTCGGGTACTGTTTTATTCAATGTTTGTTCAATTACTCTTTTACCCGCAAAGGCAATGTAGGCATTGGGTTCGGCAATAATGATATCCCCCAACATACCAAAACTGGCTGTCACCCCACCAGTAGTAGGAGATGTAAGGATTGGTACATAGAATAACTTTTTATTTGATTGATAATCATATAAAGCAGAAGATATTTTAGCCATTTGCATCAAGCTCAAACTTCCTTCTTGCATACGTGCCCCTCCGGAAGCACACACTATAATAAGAGGTAGAAATTCTTTAGTAGCATATTCAATCAAACGGGTAATTTTCTCCCCGACTACGGATCCCATACTACCCCCCATAAACTGAAAATCCATAACCCCTATTGCTACGGAAATACCGTTTAATTGCCCTATGCCTGTTTGAACAGCCTCGGTTAATCCTGTCTTTCTTTGATAAGAATCGATACGATTTTTATAAGGCTCCTCCTCCGAATGAAATTGAATGGGATCCAGAGAAACCATGTCTTCATCCATAGGCTCCCAAGTACCCCGATCGATCGAAAGTTCGATTCTATCAGAACTACTCATTTTCAAATGATATCCACATTG